ATTAATCGATGATTATTTTCCTCAAACCATAAAGATATTGGAACCTTATACTTTATTTTCTCTTTCTGAAGAGGATTTTTAGGTACAGCACTAAGTTTAATTATTCGACTTGAACTAACAACCCCTAACTCTTTTATCAAAGACGATCAAATCTATAATGTTATCGTTACAGCCCATGCCTTTATTATAATTTTCTTCATAGTTATACCTGCCTTAATTGGAGGATTCGGAAACTGACTTGTTCCAATTTTCATTTCCGCTCCAGACATAGCTTTCCCACGACTTAACAACCTCAGATTTTGAATACTAATTCCCTCTATCCTTCTTCTTCTATTATCCTCTATCATTGAAATAGGAACAGGAACAGGATGAACAGTTTATCCCCCTCTTTCAAGAAATATTTCTCATAGAGGAGCTTCAGTTGACTTAAGAATCTTCAGATTACATTTAGCAGGATTCTCTTCAATCCTAGGAGCTATCAACTTCATTACAACTATTTTAAATATACGACCAAAAAACTTAAATCTAGAATTAATCCCTTTATTTGTATGATCTGTTCTAATCACAGCAATTTTATTATTACTTAGATTACCAGTCTTAGCAGCAGCTATTACCATACTTCTAACAGATCGTAATCTCAATACCTCATTTTTCGACCCTGCAGGTGGAGGAGACCCAATCCTTTACCAACACTTATTCTGATTTTTTGGTCACCCTGAAGTTTACATTCTTATTCTACCAGGATTTGGTATTATTTCTCACATTATCTCATTCCATAGAGGAAAAAAAAATCCTTTCGGAAATTTAGGTATAATCTATGCTATATTAACTATTGGAATTTTAGGATTCATTGTATGAGCTCATCACATATTCACTATTGGTCTTGATATTGATACTCGAGCCTACTTCACAGCTGCCACAATAATTATTGCCATTCCAACAGGAATTAAAATTTTTTCATGACTAGCTACAATTATAGGAAGAAAAATCAATTTAGATTTACCTATTATCTGATCTTTAGGTTTTATTTTTCTCTTCTCTCTAGGAGGAGTTACAGGAGTAATTTTAGCCAATTCATCTATTGATATTATTCTTCATGATACCTACTACGTAGTAGCACATTTCCATTATGTATTAAGAATAGGAGCAGTATTCTCTATTCTAGCAGGATTAATTAATTGATTCCCTATAATATTTGGTTTCTACTTAAATAATAAATTACTTAAAATCCACTTTATTACCTTATTCTTAGGAGTTAATCTAACTTTTTTCCCTCAACACTTCTTAGGATTAAGAGGTCTCCCTCGACGATATTCTGAATATCCTGACTTTTTTACAAAATGAAACTTTCTATCTAGATTAGGTTCTTTAATATCAACTATTAATCTACTATTCTTTATTTTTATTATCTGAGAAAGATTTTCTTCAAATCGTCAAATTTTCTCATCTCATTTCACAAATTCATCAATCGAATGACAACAAAATCTTCCTCCAGCTAATCATACTTTCTTAAATAACTCTATTATTACAATTTAAAAAAAAAATGACATTCTGATCTTCAATCTTTTTCCCAAATGCCAATTCCCCCTTAATAGAACAAATAATCTTTTTTCATGATCATACTATAATTATTATTATCTCAATTATAACTTTTATTTCTTATATTTTAATTTACCTATTTAATAATAAACTATATAATCGATACTTAACAGAAAATCATGAAATCGAAATTATTTGAACTCTAATTCCCTCCTGTCTATTAATTTTTATCGCCCTACCAAGACTCCATCTTCTCTACTTAATTGAAGAAAATTTTTCTCCCGCTATTACAATCAAAATTCTAGGTCATCAATGATACTGATCCTATGAATTAAGAGATTTCAATATCGAATTCGACTCTTTTATACTAACATCAGATTATAATTTCCGTCTTCTAGAAACCGATAACAATTTGGTTATCCCCTTCTCTACAAATATTCGTTTCCTTATCTCATCAACAGATGTAATTCATTCTTGAACAATCCCCTCTCTAGGACTTAAAATTGATGCTATTCCAGGACGCTTAAACCAACTCTTTACATTCACCCACCGACCCGGAATATACTTTGGTCAATGCTCAGAAATTTGCGGATCTAATCACAGATTTATACCTATTTCTATAGAAATTACTTCTTTAAAAAACTTTTCAAATTGAGTAAAAAATTTTTAAAATTCACTAAATGACTGATAAAAGTAATAGTCTCTTAAACTAAAATATGAAATAAACATTTCTTTAGTGAAAAATTAGTTAAAATTATAACATTGAATCGTCAATTCAAAATTGTAAATTACATTTTTCTATTCCTCAAATATCTCCAATAATATGAAATTTAATCTCCCTATTTAATTTAATTATAATATATACCTTAATAACATCACTTTACTTTTTTAAATAATTAAATGCTAACTAATATTTTTTCAATTTTTGACCCCTCAACATCATCACTATTTAGATCAAACTGATTATCAATATTTTTAAGATTTATTTTCCTACCAAATATTTTCTGAAAATTTAAATCTCGAATTAATTTCTCATTCTCATTATTAATTAAAAATATCCTAAAAGAATTTAAACCTAATTTCATAAATAACAAACTTAACTCAATAATTCTATTTTTATCATTATTTTGATTAATTTTTTTCTACAATTTTCTTGGCCTATTTCCATATATCTTTACCCCTTCTAGACATTTAATAATTTCTCTTTCTCTAGCTCTACCCCTATGAACTACATTAATAATATTTAACTTAATATTTAAATTTAACAATTTTATAAAACATATAGTTCCTCTTGGAACACCAATAATCCTTTCCTCTTTCATAGTTATCATCGAAACCCTAAGAAATATTATTCGACCTCTAACCTTAGCTATTCGATTAACAGCCAATATAATTGCAGGCCATCTTCTAATTAATTTACTATCCTCTATCTCAGAAAAAATAATAATATTATTTATTCCTTCCCTTCCAATTTTAAACTGTCTACTTCTACTAGAAATTAGAGTAGCAATTATCCAAAGATATGTATTTACTACTCTAATTTCATTATATTATAATGAAATTTAATGATATTTCAACCTTTTCACCTAGTTTCCAATAGACCTTGACCTATTCTATCTTCTCTAAACTCACTTTTCTCAATAATTAACTTTATCTTATTATTTCACAATATAAATTCATCATTTTTACTTTTACTTAATATAATTTTATGAATCCTAATTCTATTCCAATGATGACGAGATGTAATCCGAGAAAATCTATTTCAAGGAAGCCATACAACATTTTCAAAAAAAAACTTTAAATTAGGAATAATAATATTTATCTGCAGAGAAATCTTTTTCTTTATTGGATTTTTCTGATCATTTTTTCATAATTCCCTTTCTCCCGATCTTGAAATTGGTCTAAACTGACCACCTAAAGGTATTCAACCATTTAATCCATACAATATCCCTCTTCTAAATACAATTATTCTACTCTCATCAGGATTAACAATCACATGAACTCACCATAGACTTATCTCAAAAAATTGAAATCAAACATTTTCAAGTTTAATTCTAACAATCATTCTAGGAGTATATTTCTCTATTCTTCAAATTATTGAATACAAACAATCCCCTTTCACTATTGCAGATAGAATCTTTGGTTCAACATTCTTCCTATCTACAGGATTTCATGGAATTCACGTTTTTATTGGAACTTGTTTTCTTACTATCAACCTCATCCGTCTTATAAACTTTCATTTAAATAAAATAAACCATATTAGACTTGAATTAGCTATTTGATATTGACACTTTGTTGATGTAGTATGAATTTTCCTTTACAGATTCATTTATTGATGAATTTATTAATATTTTATAGTATATTAAAGTACATTTAACTTCCAATTAAAAAGATTTTTTTAATAAAATAATTCATATTAAAATGGCTGATTAAAGCATTATCTTGATAGGATAAATCATATGAGAAATCATTTTTAATAAAAAAAAAAAAAAAAAAATTTCTTTCTTCATTATTAGAATCTTTATTTCCCTAACTATCTTCTTTTTTAGTTTAATCTTAAAATATCAAAATAAATGAAATAAAAATAAATCATCTCTATTTGAATGTGGATTTGATTCATTCTCTCTAACTCGTAACCCTTTTAGTCTTCATTTTTTTAAATTATGTTTAGTATTTATTATTTTTGATATTGAAATTATTATTATATTACCCCTTCCACTAATTATTACATCTAATCTATATTTATTTTACTCTTTTAGAATTCTTTTTTTAATCATTTTTCTAAGTTTACTTTTTGAATGAAATCAAAAAACTCTTGAATGAATTAAATAATTTTTTATAAAAAATATAGATAAATATTTAAATTTATAAAATCTATATTGCACATAGAAATTGTCCTTGACTTTATCTATCATATTAATTATAAAAAGCAAATTTTGCATTTAGTTTCGACCTAAAAGTTGATTAACATATCTTTATTTAATAAAAGCCAAAAAGAGGCTTTTCACTGTTAATGAAATTATTGATTTTTAATCTTATTAAAAGATTCAATTTTAAGCTGCTAACTTAATTAAAAATGTTTACCATTTAATCTTTTTATTTTTATAGTTTATATTCTAAAACATGACACTGAAAATGTCAAAAAATTAATTTTAAAAATATCCCTTTTCTTAGTTTTATAAACAATTTAGTAATGAAAATACTAAGTAATTTTTTTTACTATAAGAAAAAAATAAAATTATAATAAAAATGTAAATAAATACAATTAAACAAAAATATGTTAAACCATTAAATAAAATTTTATTAAAATTTATTCTTAAATTTTCAATTTCACTTTTAAATCTATAACCTATTGAAAACTCAAATCAAATTTCTGAATTCTTAGATAATATTTTCGAATATTTTATAAAAATTATAAATCTCTCTCTTCTTAAAAATTTTAAAAATCATATTTCTCTTAAAAAATAATTAAAAAAATTTCTATGTATTATATAAAAATTTTTATAAGCATATAATCAATTTAAAATTAAAATAAAACCAAAAAAAATTAAAATCAAATTTAAAACTTTCACCTTTAATCTTAAAAAAATAAAATTAGGAAAATCTATAATTAATCAATTTAACAAACCACCTAAAATAACTGTTCAAAAACCTATAAAATAAATAGGATAATATATATTTTTTTCTTCAAAAAATCTAACTCTATATTCTAATCTTATATTAAAAAATAAATAATAAATTAAACGTAAAGAATATAAAACTGTAAATAATGTTCCTAAAATAATTATTACTAATATAATATATGAATTATTTAATAAATATATTATTTCTAAAATTAAATCTTTTGAATAAAATCCTCTTAAAAAAGGAAAACCCAATAATGACAATTTACCTAATATAAAAACTATAGATAAGTTGGGACTAATTTTTCATACTAAACCTAATTTACGAATATCTTGTCATCCCCCAATTCTATGAATTAAAATTCCTGCACATAAAAATAATATTGCCTTAAATATAGCATGATTCATTAAATGAAAAAATGCTAAATCACTTTTACCAACTGATAAAATCATTATTATTACTCCTAATTGTCTTAAAGTTGATAAAGCAATAATTTTTTTTAAATCATATTCAAATAAAGCACCAAAACCAGCTATAAATATAGTTAAAATAGATAAGACTATCAAAATTAATCTAAACTCTCTATTATTGAAATAACATGATAAACGAATAATAATATAAACACCAGCTGTAACTAAAGTTGAAGAATGAACCAAAGCAGAAACAGGAGTAGGAGCTGCCATTGCAGCAGGTAACCATGATGAAAAAGGTATTTGAGCACTTTTTGTCAAAGCCCCTAATATGAACATTAAACAAATTAAATTTATTATTACTCCTATTTCTAATTTTAAATTATTAAAATTTAAAATTCCCATATTAAATATCAAAAGTAAAGAAAGAACTATTCCTACATCACCAAATCGATTAATTAAAATTGTCAATATTCCTGCATATCTCGATATTTCATTCTCATAATAAATCACCAAAAAATAAGAAACAAAACCTAAACCATCCCACCCTAACAAAATCATAAATGCATTAGGACTAATTACTATTAAATGTATAAAAAAAACAAATAAAACAACTAAATAAAGAAAAAATATTTTTTTCTTATCTTCACTTATATAAATTGAAGAGTAAAAAACAACCATTCTTGAAATAAAATATACTAAAAACATAAATATAAAAGAAATTTTATCATATAAAAAATAAATATTTATATCTACAACTAAAACACATAAATTTAAATAAATTTCAAAAATAAAAATTTCTCTTATTAATACAACATAAAATATAAATAATAAATGTAAAAAACTTATAATTAAAAACAAAATAAAAACTACATAATACATTATTATTATCTAAAGTACTTTGACTTCTGTAAATCCACAATTTACTATTTTACATAAACTATTTAAATAAAAAATATAAAATATATCTATTTTTAAAATATAAATCAATAAAGGTAAAATATGAAAATACATAATTCTATAATCCATAATAGTCAAATTAAAAACAAAATTTTCTAAATATATCTTTCCATGAAAAATATATCTTATTAAATATAAATTAAAAACTCTTCTAAAAATAAAAATTAAAATAATTAAAAATACAAATAAAAATCTATACTTCAAAATTGAACCTATTAATAAAATTTCACCCAATATATTTATAGAAGGAGGTATTCCCATATTAAAAGAACAAGAAAAAAATCAAAATAAAGAAAAAAAAGGAAAAATTTTTATTATACCCTTTAATAAAATTAAATTTCGTGTATAAAAACGTAAATATAATAAATTTGATATAAAAAATATTAATCTAGAACATAAACCATGACTAATTATTATAATCAATCTACCCTGTAAACCTCATATTCTACCTCTTATTAAACCCAAAATCACTAAACCCATATGTCTTACTGAAGAATAAGCAATTAATATTTTCAAATCTACTTGTCTTATACATATAATTCTAATATACAATCTCCCCACTAATCTTAATACATAAATAAAACAATCATAATTCATTAAATTTTTAAAAAAAATTAAATTTATAAAACGATATAAACCATAACCTCCTAATTTTAACAATACACCCGCTAAAATCATCGAACCCCCTACAGGTGCTTCTACATGAGCTTTAGGTAATCATAAATGAAAACCATACATAGGAAACTTAATCAAAAATCCTAAAATTATAAATAAAAAATACAAAAAATATAATTCAAAATTTAAACCTAAAAAATCATATATCAAATATATAAAAGAAATTCTTTTTACTTGTATTTGATATATTAAAATTAATATCAAAGGAAAAGAACCAAAAATTGTATATAAAAATATATATACACCAGCCTTAAATCGCTCTAATTGATTTCCTCAAATATAAATTATTAATATTATAGGAATTAAAATAGACTCAAAAAAAATATAAAATCATATCAAATTTAACGAAATAAAACATAATACCAAAATTAATATTATTATAAATATTATAAAAAAAAATACCTTACTAAAACTTCTATTCTTCATTGATAAAATAACTATAAATATAATTCAATAGGATAATAAAATTATAAAATATCCCATTCTATCAATATAAAATACTATTAATATCTTACCCTCCGTTATAGAATTTAAATTTAAAACAAATAAAATAAAACTCACTATAAATATAAAATAAATTATAAAAAAATCTAATCAATAAATTAAAATTAAAATTAAAAATAAAAATATTAATTCTTTTATCATTTTCCTCTATTATCTATTAAAAATTTTCAAACTTGAAAGTAAATCTCTCCCATAATAATAAACAATACCAATTATTAAACTCATTCCTATACAAGCCTCACAAATTACCATAATTAAATATAAAATAATTATCTCATAAAATTCATTAACTACAATCACTATCATTATTAAATAAATTCTTAATATTATCATCTCCAATCTTAATAACATTATTAAAAGATGCTTTCGATTTCAAATAAAAGATATAAATCCTAATATAAAAATAAAAAAACTAAAAATTACTATTTTTAAACTGTTTTAATTTAAATAAAATACTGATTTTGTAATTCAGAAATAGAACACTCTAAACAGTTAATACTATAATTTCTATATTATTTATATTAATCTTAAACTTTTTATTCTCTTTATTTATTATTTGCCTATCAAACCATCCAATTATTTTTATTTTTAATATTACATTCCTAAGAATAATTGCAATCACCTATCTAACCTTTCAATTAAAAATCTCATGATTTAGAATTATTTTTATCCTAATAATTATTAGAGGATTAATAATTCTATTCATCTACATAGCAAGTCTATCATCAAATGAAAATTTTTCATTAAAAAATTTAATCTATATCTTACTATCATTTATCTTTTGTTACAACATAAATTTTAATTTTAATTACTTCTCCCTTAACTTAAATTTTTCAACAAATAATTTTCTAAATCTAAACTTATCTATTTTAAACTGCTCAATTGCATTATTTTATTTATTCTTAATAATAATTCTTATTATTGAAATCTTATCTCCCTCAAAATCACCCCTAAAATCCTTATTTTAAATGTCTTTACGAAAAAATAATTTTATAAAATCTATCAATAATCTACTTATTGATATACCTTCACCCTCTAATATCAATTACATATGAAACTTTGGATCTATTTTAGGTATTTGTTTAATAACACAAATCTTAACAGGATTATTTCTATCTTTTCATTATTCTTGTAATATTGAATTATCTTTTAAGTCAATTTCACATATTATTAATGACGTAAATTATGGTTGAATATTTCGAAATTTACATGCAAATGGAGCTTCATTATTTTTTTTCTTTATTTATATTCATATCAGACGAGGTATTTATTTTAATTCATTTCACTTTACTATAACATGAATCTCAGGTATTACAATTCTTCTTATTCTTATAATAACAGCTTTTATAGGTTACGTCTTACCCTGAGGACAAATATCATTTTGAGGGGCAACAGTTATCACTAATCTATTAAGAGTAATCCCATATATTGGAAATACAATTACATTATGAATCTGAGGAGGTTTTGCAATTAATAATGCTACATTAACCCGATTCTTTTCTCTACATTTTATCCTACCTTTCATTATTCTTCTTTTAGTAATTATTCACATCATATTTCTACATAATACAGGTTCAAATAACCCTCTAGGAACACCTCTTAATCTAGATAAAATTCCCTTTCATCCCTTTTTTATTTGAAAAGATATTCTAGGTTTCTGCATTTTATTTATTTTATTTAATTTTTTAATTTTTATTTATCCTAATATCCTATGTGACCCAGAAAACTATATACAAGCTAATCCAATATCAACCCCTATACATATTCAACCAGAATGATATTTTCTATTTGCCTATACAATTCTACGATCAATCCCAAACAAACTTGGAGGAGTAATCGGTTTAATTTCATCAATCCTAATTTTAATTTCATTATCTTTTACAAGAAAAAATAAATTTAATTTTACAAACTTTTATCTAATTAATAAATTCTTATTCTGAATACTCATTAATCTATTTATTATATTAACATTTTTAGGTATAAAACCAGTTGAATATCCATTTACAAATCTAAGTCAACTATTCACAATCTTATATTTCTCATTTTTTTTCTTAAAACCTTTATTTCTAAACATAAAAAATTAAATTTGTTTTATAAATAAATTAATTTGCAAAATTAACTAAGATAAATACCTTATCTAAAACATGATTTCTTATCTTAAATTAAAGTATTTATTTTGAAAATAAATTATAAAGAAAAATCTTTAGAAATCTATGCACTATTTTTAGAAACTATTATAATTTATTTCTATTCCTTTCGTACTAAAAAATAATAAATTTATCAATAGATAGAAACCAACCTGGCTTACGCCGGTCTGAACTCAAATCATGTAATGATTTAATGGAGGAACAATCCACCTTTTAAAGCTTCTTCACCTTAAAGGTTCATTAATTCAACATCGAGGTCGCAAACTATTTTATCAATATGAACTTTCCAAAATAATAACGCTGTTATCCCTAGAGTATCTTTACCTTTTACTTTAAATTAACTTTCAAAATAAAGTTACTTTTTATTTTTCAATCGCCCCAATTAAAATTATTTATAAATTTCAACCAATATAAATAATTAAAGATTCTTAGGGTCTTCTTGTCCCATTTTAAAATAAAAATTTTTTTATTTTTTCAAAAAATTCTATATATTTTTCTAAAAAAAGCCTATAATTATTACTCCATTCTCTTAGCACCCATTTAAGACCTTATTTCAATACCTTCGTATAGTTAAAATTCTACAGCAATTTATTTTTCAAACATTGAGCAGAAATTATTTTTTTTAAAAACAAAAAAAAATGTTTTTGTTAAACAGTTAATAATAAAAATTTTGCCTAATTCTTATAAAAAAAAATTATTGTTATACTAATTTTATCATCATTTTTTAAAATTTCTATTTTATTTTATTATTTTCCTACTAAAAATTCTTTTATCAACCTATATTCTTTATTACAAAAATCAATAAATTCTAAATCTTCTTATTTTATTTATTTAAACTCTATTAAAAATTTTTTAGATTAACCCAAAAAATATATTCTTTTACTTTATTATATAAAAAATAAAAACTAAAAGAATTATATAAAATATTATTCTTTTAACTAGAAATAAAAATTACTATAAAAATTTCATTTCCTAAAAAAATTTTATATTTTTTTTTCTATAAAAATACTCTATTTTTTTAAAATCAATTTTATTCGAGAAATATTTAATATAAAATTTTTATTAATAAACCCTGATACAAAAGGTAATCTTTTTAAAATCTTTTTTTCTATCTTAAAATATTTCCTTTTCAGTACTTTTTCATTTTAAAAAATTTTTATCCTTTATATTTTTCTTAAAAAAATTTTTATCATTTTATTTAAATAATTATTTTACTAATTTAAACTTATACAATCAACTAAAAACTAATTAAAATATCTCAAATTTTTACAAATTTAATATTAACTATTTTTCTTAAATTAATACAATAGGTGTATCTCAATACCATCAATGAACTATTCATTGAATTTTTTTTTTTTAACCTGTAATATTTCATATACTATAATCATAGATTTTATTATATTGCACTTCATGCTTAGTGTAATATTTTATATCTGATTTTATTCACCGATTCTTTACCAGGACCTTAACAAATGTAAAGTTATAAAAAGTGATTTAGCATTTAGCCAATTCATCTCAAGTTTATAGTAAAATCTTATTCATAAGATTAGGTATTTATCCTAAGATAATGTTATCTTATTTTTATCCAAATCAAACTATTTTAATTTTACTATTTTTAACTTAACCAAACTTATATTTACAGTAAATCTTAATTAACTTCATCACAAAATATTTTTTAAAACTTATACAATCAACTAAAAACTAATTAAAATATCTCAAATTTTTTACAAATTTAATATTACCTACTATTCTTAAATTAATGCAATACGTATTTTCCTAAAACATATTTCTAAACTTATACAATTAATTAAAAACTAATTAAAATATCTCAAATTTTTACAAATTTAATATTACCTACTATTCTTAAATTAATGCAATAAGTATTTTCCAATACTACAAACAAATACACCCTAAATAACTTATTAACAAAAAGATATAATTATACCCATAAATAAATTTACAATTTATCGCTTTTATCAGCCATTTTGTTAAATTTCCTAAATAAAAAAAAAAAAAAAAAAAATTATAACAACTAAAATTGAAAAAGGCAAAATAACCTTTCAAGCCAATATTATTAAATAATCGTATCGATAACGAATCAATGTCCCACGAATAATTAAAATTAATCTAAAAACAATAAAAAAATTAATCAAAAAAATTCCTATTGTTGAAAAAAAAACCCTTACTGTTAATCATCTTATAAATAAAATATTACCATACTCTGAAATAAAAAATAAAGCAAATATAACCCCCCCATATTCTACATTAAACCCAGACACCAACTCAGACTCACCCTCTGATAAATCAAAAGGCGTTCGATTTACTTCTGCTAAAATAATAACTAATCATAATATAAATAATAAAAAAAATCTTAAAATTATTCTTCCCCCTATCTTCTGAAAATATGAAATCTTTTCCACTAAATATCTCCCTCTAAATAAAATAACTCCCAAAATTAAAAAAGACAAACAAACCTCATAAGAAATTATTTGAGAAACACCACGATAAGCCCCTAAAAGAGCATATTTTGAATTTGAAGATCACCCTATAAAAATAATTACATATACCCCTAATCTAGAAATAACTATAATTAAAATTAATTCATATATTCTTACCACTTTCCATCTAAACCTCAAAGAAATTATAAACCAAAATATTATTATTAAAATTAATGATACTACAGGTATAAAATAAAAAATAATTTTATTAATAAAATAAAAATTTATAAATTCCTTTGTAACTAATTTCAAAGCATCAGCAAAAGGCTGCAATAAACCCACAAATCCAACTTTATTTGGCCCCTTTCGCTTTTGAATATATCCTAGAATTTTTCGTTCAATTAAAGTTAAAAAAGCCACTCTTAATAAAACACAAATAACCATAAAAACTTTAACAAAAAAAAAACTCAATACTATCTAATTTTTAAAATTATAATTAAATTCTAAATTTAATGCATTAATCTGCCAAAATAGTAAAAATTAAAATAGAATTACTAAATTCTTAATTTCATTGTAAATGAAACATCATAAATTGATTTTATCTTAAAAAGCACTTTCCAGTACTTTTACTTTGTTACGACTTGTTTCATAAATCTGAAAATGACGGGCAATTTGTACATATAGAATTATTATTTTCATATAAAATCTTACTTTTAAATTTTTCTATGATTTTATTTTTAAATAAAATCATTGTTAATTAATATATAATATAATAAATTTTATCCTAATAAACAAACTATATCTTGATTTAATTTATTTATTAATTCTAATTATTTTATAAAATAATTCAAAACATATTTTATAAATAACGATATATAAGTTATTAATTATTAGTAAGACTTTGGAGCATTATCCTTTATAAAAACTTATTCCTCTAATTAATTTCTATACCGCCATAAAAATTTGGTTTATTTTATTTTTACTACCAAATTCTAATCTTTCATAATAGGGTATCTAATCCTAGTCTTTATCAAGTTTTATTTATTTTAAAAAATTAATATTTCTTAGAATATTTTTATTTCACCAAAATATATTCTTTTCAATAATCACTCACCTTTTATTAAATAAAAATTAATTATATTTCTCTTATTTTGTTTAACCGCAGCTGCTGGCACAAAATTAACCTAAATTTTATAATAAAACTTCATTTTTATTAAATAATATAAATTTATTTCCTAAATTAATTATATATCTTATTATTAATTTTACTATTTAAAATATAAATTCCTCTTTTAAATTTTTATTTTTTAAATTTTATTTATCATACCCTTAACAAAAATCTAAATTTTATTTAAATACAATTAATTAAATTTAATAAATTTATAAATTATTTTTTTATATTTATAAAATAATTTTGAATGTTAAGGCATAACAAACTTTGAATTTGTAAGATCTAGAATCTAACTAGAAAAATTAAAATACACTATAATGACAGAATAATGTAATGAGTTTAAGCCTCATATATACCTAATTTTTAGGTTTTTAGTACTAAAAATAGTATATAAATAATACATAGATTTTGGAGATCTAAAATGAATAAAATCTTTTTAGAATAATTTAAAGTAAGCTAAAAAAGCTATTGGACTCATAATCCACTTATGAATAAAATTCCTTTAAAAATATTCTTCTCTTGATTAAAAATTATAAGATTTAGAATTATTATCATATCCATTATTATATCAATATCATCTGATTCATGATTTTCTATATGAATTTCTCTTGAAATTAATATATTAAATTTTATTTTCTTTTGTTACTCCCCCCCATCTTACTCTTCTTTTAATAGTATAATAAAATATTTTATCATTCAATCCTTATCAAGAATAATACTAATATTTTCTTTTATTATTTCAAAAAATATATGTTTCTTTGAAATAATAAATTTTATTACACCTCTAATTATAACCATCAAATTAGGACTTTTCCCCTTCCATTTTTGACTTAGTGATGTTGGAGAATCTCTTGAATGATTAAACTTTATCTTATTTAATACCTCACAAAAATTTATCCCTTTATATATTCTATCATTTAACTATATATTTAATATTTTTTTACTTATTATTACTACTAATTCCCTATGAAGAAGAATCTCACTTTTTAATCAAACTTCAATACGAAAAATATTAATTTTCTCTAGATTAAACCACATATCTTGAATTACTTTTATAATACTAAACAAATCATTAAACTGAATAATCTACTTTTTCATTTATTCTATTAATTTCCTATTCATTTATAACATCACTAAAAATATAAACTTAAACTCAATTTCTTCTATTTCCATAAGAAAAAAAAACCTAAAAATAAAATTTAGAATCTCAATATTAAATTTCAGAGGAACCCCACCACTCATAGGATTTTTTCCAAAATGAATAGCTATTATAAATTTTAATTTATCAAATATAATTATCTTAATAACTCTTCTAATATCATCAATTTTATCAAACTTTATTTACATTCATTTTTTTATTCAAACTTTCTCATTAAAAAAAATTCATCACATACCATCTCATTCAAATTCAATACATTATATTACCTTTTTTCTAATTTTAATTAACTTACCTCTAATATTTATAATATTTTAAAATTAAGATTTTAAGTTAAAAAAACTAATTATCTTCAAAATAATAATTACATCTAATGTAAATCTTA